ATTTTTTATTGAAAAGAATCAATACTAATTAGTTATTTAGTTTGTTTTCTTATGTCATTAGGAAAACAGAATTTTGGATAATCGTTTATGAATATGAAATTGTGGTCAAGTCATAAGTAAATAGTTAATGGTTCAAATTTATCATGAATTTTTACTTTTGTGACTTAAAGTCCACATTTCATTACTTTCAATAGAAATTGATAGTAAAAGTTAAGATTTTGTGCATTTTTAGTTTTTAGATACTATAAAAATGATTTATTTGAGTATTTTTTTTTAGTATAGTAAAGGAATTAAGGAAACCGGTATTCAAGATGCAAATAGAATAAAATAAAAAAATGAAGTTTAGTAATCCACTACAAAAAAGGAGTAAGGGTTTCATCTAGTTTGTATCTTTTGGCGGCATGGCCGAGTGGTAAGGCGGAGGATTGCAAATCCTTTATTCCCCAGTTCAAATCCGGGTGCCGCCTGATCAACAAAAAAACCGAAATCCCTTATCTACTAGGATTCAAGGAAAGGTTTGAGTAATGGAAGGGAATTTAGAAGTCTTGATAGCCCCTCCACTAGAGGGTTTACTGAATGGACCTTGAATTCCATTCTATTATATAACCGAAGGGAAAATATAACTAAGTAGTAATTCTTAGTTGTGGAAGGGGGGAAGTTTTATCCAAACTCACGAGATTCTCTGAGTACTCAGGTATTCGACCCATATTCGTTTGGATAATAGAATTGGATTTTTTATAGTATAGAAACAGTGCAAAGGCAAAATAACTTATTTTCATCGCCCCCTATGACAGAAATATAATATATATACTGTCTATGGATTTTTTCAGAGATACGAAATCGATTCAATGAGAAATAAATATAACTAAATAGGGGTATGTGATAGATATTGATCTATCTTAGATCTATATTTTAATAAGGTTAACAAAAGAAGGAATAGGTCTTTTCTACATGTTCGATTAGTAAGACTCTCTTGGGCAAGGGAGTCACTGCGTATTTTGCTTGTGACCCAATTAGACTCGAAATCATATAGTAATTTTGTATTTTATAAGTAAATTTCTTGGATTGGTTCTTTAAATTATGATTATGAAATGAATAGTCTGGGGTCAGAATACCTTTTTGACTCTGCACCATTTATTTCACTATTATTAGTGAACAATAATGGAAGAATTCCTTAATATTGATAAAAATAGGGGACATAATTTACATGGATATAGTAAGTCTCGCTTGGGCTGCTTTAATGGTAGTCTTTACATTTTCCCTTTCACTTGTAGTATGGGGAAGAAGTGGACTCTAGAAGTACTACTAATTGAGTCGAGTTGAGGAATCAAACCGTCTAAAATTTTTTTTTAATTTTATAGATCGTTCGGCAAAGTGTTTGAACTAGAATTTTAATAATGTCAATAAAAGGAAATAAAACAGATATTGAAATCCCCTTTTTTTTATTAGTTTATCCACCAAGAGAAAGTCGGTCTGGTATTATTAGATATGTACTTGCTAGACATAGATCGAGTGGATTTTCAACAAGATACGAATATCTTGCCTAGATCGAGTCGCATATTGCGTACTTAGTGTTTATTATTTTAGCAATTGGATTTATACTTTATAGATATAGCATCGACTCATTTCATATCATGGTTCAAGTGTTTGAAATTTGTGGGGTTTACTACTCCTTTTATTTTTAGAAATTGGAATAAGTTCCCATACCATAGAACTTCTCGGATCATCTGTAACCGGCTCAATAAATTACTTCTTGGAAATGCTCAAAAAATATTACTATGCTGAAGTTTCTTTATTAATGGATGTTCTACCAACTTCGTTTTGCTTCTTTGATTATTTATATTTAAATAAATACTTTCGATTTTAAACGAAATCTAGTAATTTTAAACACAAAAGCCAGAGTGATTTTTCTAGTATTTTGGAAATCAATACAAATAAATCAATGTAGCAAAATTTTGGTCGTATGTACATTAAATAGAGAAGCTCAATATGAATCAATATTTTCTATTGATCTATATTAACTTTATACAGTACAAAAAGACTAATTTAATAGATAATATGGTAGAAAGAAATATTCTTTCTACCATATTATCCGATCTCATAAAATACTGCTGATTCTAACCCCCTTTTTTCTATTTGTTAAATTATTTAGAAAAAACTTAGAAGTAAAGTTTCATTCAGATTAATCATTTTGGCTGACCGTTTTTACGTATATGATAAGTAAAAAAGCAGTAGGAACTAGAATGAAGAGTGCAGTAGCAATAAATGCAAGAATATTTACTTCCATAATTCATCGTTTTTACTTCGGAATAACTCGGGATTTAATCCCATAGAGATGATAAAAATTTCGCCTGTCAATTCAATGGGATGAATTCCAGCTAGATGATATCGAATCGGATCAATATCATGAATAACAATATCTGAACTATCAAATAAATCCGTCGTCGCGAATTGAATAGTATAACATAGGAAGATCTTTTATCCATACTGAATCCAAAATTTTTTCTTTATATGTATTCATTTACTTTTTTTTCTATAACCTACCTTCTTCTTTGTACAATCATCTAATGACGTATCATCTGGCCAATGTTTTGTTCCACTTCCATTGGTTACAAACCCCAAAAACAACCAATAAATAAAAGTAACATATAAAAATCCGAAGGAAAAAATATTCCCTCGCTAACGCTAAAAGAATCCTTGTTTGATCTTTATTTTATTAATATCCTATTTTCTTGGATTAGTACTAGGACACATATATGAAAAGTTGAGTGTGAAATTGGAATGAAATCGAGTTGTTAAAATTGAAATTATTCGGTCGGTTTTAGTCATTGAGATTAAAAAAATCGGGTAAGATAGGTTTAATCGGAAAAGTATTTGATAGTGTACAAGAAAGGAATTTCATTTATGTATGTGATCCTACTACCGCAAAACATATGGTACTCAATTCCATTAGATAGACGCGATAATTTTAAAAACCATACCCAGTATCTCTTTTAATTCTGAATAGCGTTTTTAAGATATTATCAAAAATTTTACTAATATACGAATATATATCGCATTAATTGGTCGAGTTGAAGTAATGAAAATTTATATATTTGTTTTATGAGAAAGAATGAATTTAATTAAAATAAAAAAAAAAATAAGATATTTTTTTATCTATTTATTTTGTCCGTCGGGACTGACGGGGCTCGAACCCGCAGCTTCCGCCTTGACAGGGCGGTGCTCTGACCAATTGAACTACAATCCCAAGGAAAAAGGGGGTATACAACATCCATAAATTTATTATTTCCTTTTCGATTTATAATTTTTTATTGTGTTGTAACAGAGACGCAAATGATATATCACATAAGTATGTACTCTAGTGAGAACACAAAGAATTACTAGTAATTCTTTTATTCTTTCAAAATTGTCCACCAAATCCATTGATTTTATAATCAATCTTTAAATAAATTCGAAAAATAAAAAAAGTTTTTTTCCTTAGACTTTATACTAAATACTAAAAAACTAATATGATATATCTATCATCATATTAGTTTTTTAGGATGACCCCATTTTTCGTCACAAAGAAATTTAGCAAAAAACCGAGGTAGGTATATAGAAAAATTGGACTCGTTTATTACTATTACCACGTATCGGCGGGTTTCTGGAGAACAAATATCTTCATCGAATGGGAGATGAGTGAATTCTTGGGCCGAGCTGGATTTGAACCAGCGTAGACATCTTGCCAACGAATTTACAGTCCGTCCCCATTAACCGCTCGGGCATCGACCCAGGAAGAGTCAATTCCATTTTCATTTTAGATCGATCAATAATCCATGATCCGCTTCCTTTTGTAGTACCCTACCCCCAGGGGAAGTCGAATCCCCGCTGCCTCCTTGAAAGAGAGATGTCCTGAACCACTAGACGATGGGGGCATATGTGTCCGACCGCCATCATACTATGATCATAGTATGAACAGTTTTTTGAAATTGTCAATATAATGGAATAGTATGATGAAATAAAAAGGATCTTTCCACCTTTCATGATTACATACCATCCTATTTTTTTTTTAGGAATTCTTTCTTCGAACTGCCATATAGAGAATATAAATAAATATTTTCATTAAAATATTAATAAACGAGAAGAATATTTAAATTTAATTTATCTTCTTTATTTATTTCAATTTAGATAAAATACACTATATATAATAAATATATCACTTTGATTCAAGATATTCAATAAAATATCTAGTTTTGAATATATATATATATATAATAATATAAAATCTAACTAAAATATAATAAATATGAAATATTATCTAATCCACTAATCAAAATTTAATTTTAATCAAATAGATTTATAATAAAAAAAGTAAAATTTGAATTATCGAAAAATATAAATGAATATAAATATAACTGAAATAGACATATACATAATAGATCTATCGATCTATTAGATATAGAATATTAGATTAAATATATGAAATGAAAAATAAAGATAAAGATAAATAGAACTAATACTAAATAACAATAATAAGCTAAGCAGTAAAGAGCCTTTCAGGGAGTTATTTTTATTTGTATGTCAAACCCCGCCAGAAAAGGGGTGAAACTCCATTTCTTCCACTTTCATTCATTGATTCATTTCCAAATTTTTTCAAAAACGAAATAAATATGTCTATTCAAACTAAGCCAGAAAATTCATAAAAGTCGGGATAAAGCTGGGAAGACGAAGGATCAATAAATTTTCAAAAATTGATTTTGTTTTTGAAAAATTTGGTTCACAGAAGACAAAGCGAACTTTTTCCTTACATTAAATCTCTTTTATCTATGTCGAATTAGTAGGTACATGTATAAAGTTATTCGAGGGGATCAACTAAAACAAGTAGGTTTTATCTTGATTCATTGAATTTATATTTGATCAATTAAATATCCAAAAATTTATTGACCCTAAACTCGATAGATAAATAAACTTTTTCATTGCGGAAGGAGTTACTAACCATTATAAGTCTAGTTATGTATTGT